TAATTTTTGTTGTTGTCGAAGATCCTTTTTGTTAGAACCCTCTCTTTATTTCATTTTAAAGAATTCATTAGTCGTCTAGTAACACGTAAGTCGTCCAGTAATACGTAAAAATAATAGCAGTAATAAATACTAAAAAAAAACAACGAATTCTATTATCCAATAGTGGACACAAAAAAGCTACGGCTCTTTCTTGGTTTAATTACAAGGATAGAGCTTTATTATTAAAATAAAAAAATGAAAATATTTTCATTCGATTAGTTTACTCAACTCATGAGTTGATCAAAAAATCTGTTGATTTGGAATCAGCGGATGGGTAGGTGTCAAAGATGATGAATTGATTTCTTACCTATGTAACTAAATTTTTATTTTTGTTCGTCCGTAATAATGGATTCATGAATCCATTATTTTCAATTGTATCTTTCAAGTGGTCTTTTTTGCTTATTTTCCTATTTTTTTTGGAAACTTAGGAAAGTGCTTTATAAACATATGTATAAAAAGAACATATTTCATCTAGTTTCCTTATGCCCACTATAACCAGTTATTTCGGTTTTCTACTAGCAGTTTTAACTATAACCGCGGGGCTTTTTATCAGTCTGAATAAGATACGACTTATTTGATTTGAAATTTTGAGATGAATTGGAAATTGTGGAATATTTTAGATATTCTATAATTCCTTATCATATTGCCAATTCTTGGTCATTCAGATTCCTATTTTAGGATAGATATTACCCCCACTTTTTTCCTTTCAACCAAACTCAAATGATTGAAGTTTTTCTATTTGGAATCGTGTTAGGTCTAATTCCTATTACTTTGGCTGGATTATTTGTAACGGCATATTTACAATACCGACGTGGTGATCAGTTGGATATTTGATTAAGTAACATCTCTTTTGTTTATTGACCTACTATTTCTTTGTTTTAATCCTAATTCACGGGATGGAGAGCAAATTAAGACTTTTGATTAGACTGTTATCCCATCATTTAAGTGTAAAGATCCATCTAAGAAGAGTGGTATCACGCTCTGTAGGACTTGAACCTACGACATCGGGTTTTGGAGACCCGCGTTCTACCGAACTGAACTAAGAGCGCTTTCTTTTCATAAAGAATTTTTTTTATGTGATGGCAATACATCTTGCGTGGATACATACTCAATATGGAGAACTATATCATATTGAGTATGTCCAATTTGAATCGGTCGAAATTGATCTCTTCCTGATACGATAACTAACGGTTAGGGGTAGGGATGACAGGATTTGAACCTGTGACATTTTGTACCCAAAACAAACGCGCTACCAAGCTGCGCTACATCCCTTTACATCGGTTTCTAGTGTCATTGTAAAGAATTTTTGTCTTGTTTTCCACATTTTTCCATTATATATCATGTCTTTTTTTTTTTTGTTTTTTTTACTTTCTTATATCATAGAAACTTATATGGTATAAATAAGATATCGAATCGAATATTCTTAGAGAATAAATTAATTAAAACGCGGAATAGTATAGGATATATAAAAAAAATAATAACAATATTAAGGGGTATAAAGACCAAAGAATATATATAAAATAGAATTTGAATATGAAAAATATAATAATTCAAAATATTCTTTTAATAGAATTCAAAATTTCAAAAAATCACTAAATAATATTGTTATTATTTTATTATAATCTAATAATTATTTGAATAAAAAAAATTAGAATATAATATAAATTCTATTCTAAAAAAAAAAAAATATATAATTAATCGTTGTACAATTCAATTTGAATTCGGACTTTCCCCGACAAATCCAAGTGGTTTTATTAATAAAAAAACATTTGATCATATTACTATATGTAATTCTGTATTTTTATTTTTATGTATTAAAAATTACAAGAAAAAAACGAAGGAGGATTTGAAATGCGAGATCTAAAAACATATCTCTCTGTGGCACCAGTGGCAAGTACTCTATGGTTCGCGGCTCTAGCGGGTCTCTTGATAGAAATCAATCGTTTATTTCCGGATGCATTGACATTCCCCTTTTTTTAATTCTAGTTATTGGCACAGGAAGGCGTGACGAAGATTCGAGATCCCATAAAATAGCTGTGATTAAATCCCTCTTCATTCGTTTTTTTCTAATTAGACTAGGTTCGAAAAAAGAGGAAATTCCAAAAGGTGTAGTTGGCCTCAGTTAAATTCGGAATTTTTCCCATCAATGGAATTGAATTAATCCTTCAATTCCATTGCTATTAAGAGTGAGACCAGAAATGGAATTGTAATACTGGGGAGGGGACAAGAATATAATATCATACAAGATATTTAAAATGAAATACTGTACTGTGATTCGAAATATAGTTCGAAATCATTGTATTACTGAATTATTACTGTACTATATTAAATTAATTGGAACAAAATCTTTCATAATTTGATTTTGAATTATCAACTTATACTTTTTTTCGTTCCTTTTTCTTCTTCCCTTCGAATCTGAAAATCGAAGAGTTAAGTGAATAAAAAAAAAACCAAAGGAGGTTCATGGCCAAGGGTAAAGATATCCGAATTACTGTTATTTTGGAATGTACCAGTTGTGATAAAAAGAGTGTTAATAAGAAATCAAGGGGTATTTCTAGATATATTACTCAAAAGAATCGACACAATACGCCTAGTCGATTGGAATTGAAAAAATTCTGTCCCTTTTGTCGCAAACATATGATTCACGCAGAGATAAAGAAATAGAGAAAATAGATTGCTTGTTTGTCACCCTTAGGAGGTAAATTCCTATAAATATTATATAAATAAGATCTAAATAATTATATAGATAATTATATAGATAAGATCTAAATTATATACATAAGATATAAATTATATTATATCTAGATCTAGATTATCTATTATTTATTATATATATATAATTCTATAACATGAAATGAAATTATCTACATATACCATTATATAGCATATATTTCTTTCTATAACAAATATATATTACAAAAAAAAAAAGAATATAAATAAAACAAATCCTTTTTTTAAGAAATGGGATTTTCGGTATAGGAATAAACAAACCATGGATAAATCTAAGGGACTCCTTCTTAAACCTAAGAATTATAAGGTTAAATCTAAAAAATCTAAGGAACCCCCTCTTAAACCTAAGAATTATAAGGTTAAATCTAAGAAATCTAAGCAATCTTTTCGTAGGCGTTTGTCCCCGATCCAACCGGGGGATCGAATTGATTATAAAAACATGAGTTTACTTTTTCGATTTATTAGTCGCCAAGCAAAAATAAAACCTAGACGAAAAAATAAATTGACCTTAAAACAACAACGGTTGATTACGATTGCTATAAAACAAGCTCGTATTTTATCTATGTTACCTTTTAAAGGTTTGATATCTAAATCTAATGATGAAAAAAAAAAAAGTAAAAATGGAAAAAAAAAATATGAAAAAAGCAAGCCGCGGGTCGGAAAAAGCAAGCCGCCGTTCGGAAAAGGTAAGCCAGGCAAGCCGTTCGAAGAAGGTAAGCCAGGCAAGCCGATTGAAAGAACTACTACTGTTCTTAAAAAAAAATAGAGTTACGTTACTCTTCAATTAAATTCAATTTTGAATCTAAACTCAAATTTTATGCAGATTGATATTTTTTTTGAGCGTGGTTGATTATTTATTTTGATAACTTTGTGATATGAATTATATTTTATCATACAAATCTCTTTTTTTTTCCACCTCCCGGAGTTCGGTCTCCGGGGAATTATTATTTTTTAATGATCTTGTTGGCAATCATAAAAAGACAATCCCCCTTTAATATAGCCATTTGTGCAACTATTTTACGATTAAGAAGCAATCGACTCTTATACAGATTATGCATTATATTACTATAAATATTGTATATTTTTTCTTTATTCTGGACAATTATAGCGTTTATTCGAGTGATCCACAAACTGCGAAAATCCCTCTTTTTCCGATCTCTATCTCGATCAGACGAAACAAAAGCTTTTGTTTTCTGTTGCGAACTCATTCGATAAATTCTTGAACGAGCTCCGCGGCAGCCTGATGTAAAAGAATCATTTTTTGTCCTCCGTTTTCGAGCGACAGATCCTCGTTTAGTTCTGTTCATTGAATAAATGAGACATTAATGAATAATTGATTTTTTTCTTTCAGTTATTCTTTTATCCTGCCGAGTCTATTAATAACAAAATGGATTTTTCCAATGTATCAAATAAAAATTCCAATGGCTTTTGCTACTATAACCTTCCCAACCACGATTTTTTTCTAAGTATTTAACCTTTAAATAATAAATTCTATTGATTGATACTAGGTATTCCAAAAAGCATAGTATAAATTAAACAGAAATAGACAAAGAAATGGTGGGTTCCATCGTTTCTATGATTCCTTGTTAAACGGTGAGGTCCTCTCTATACATTTTAGCCCCTTCCTTCATTGAATCTTCATTCAATCAATGTTCGTGTGAACTTGTACAGTTCACACTTATGGGCTCTACCCATGAAATATCTAGTAATAGGTCTTTCACAACGAAATCTAGTTATACAGTAACGGTATTTAAGTATGAAGATTAGCTGGGTAGTTGACCCTCTTAGTCCGTTATTGCAAAATTTAGGGCATAATTTTTTTTTTATTTAAAATAGGATTTTTTCCCGCTTAATGGATAACTTTTTGTTCCCAATGGGAAATTTTCATCTTAAATTACAAATTAAGGTGATTCGGTTTGCACCAATCGAAACCATAAATTTTATACACAATAGAATAAATTTTTTTATTTTAGTCTATGATCTAAACGAGTCGCACATACACCCTAGTACACGTTCCTCGGCGCTGAGGGCATCCCCGAAGAGCGGGAGATTTTGTTCCATTTCGAATTGGCTGTCTTGTGTTTCTAATAAGTTGTTTTATAGTTGGCATAGTGAGTCATATACATAATGAGCTGGTTTAGATCAATCCTAACCCTATGGAATTATCTAGATTCTATTCTATCCGCTTGCTAAGACGATTCAATATCTAATCAAACCGTTTATTTCTTGTG